AAAATAATTATATGCAATTCTGAAAGGGGGAAAGATCCCTCGGATAGAATCATTCGATTATATTGACAATTTCAAAAACTTATACATACTATGATCATAGTATGATGGCCGTTGGTCAAGCAGGCCCCCATCGTCTAGTGGTTTAGGACATCTCTCTTTCAAGGAGGCAGCGGGGATTCGAATTCCCCTGGGGGTAGGGTACTACGAAAGGAAGTTGATCATGGATTACCAATAAGTCTAAAATTTATTCTTCCTGGGTCGATGCCCGAGCGGTTAATGGGGACGGACTGTAAATTCGTTGGCAATATGTCTACGCTGGTTCAAATCCAGCTCGGCCCAATAATTCGCCAATCCGCCATGAGATGATATAACCCCCTTTGTACTTCAGAAATACCCGATCCGGAGATAAAAAAGAATCAAATTTTCTGCTAGATCCCGTATTTCCCTGGGATTGTAGTTCAATTGGTCAGAGCACCGCCCTGTCAAGGCGGAAGCTGCGGGTTCGAGCCCCGTCAGTCCCGACGGATCCAATAAATATATCAATAAATCTCTCCCTTTTTATGAAGGGGACCGGGGCAGAATTTCATTGTCAAAGCAAAGGGGAAATCCTTATTTCTTTTTTCTTTCCTTTTGGTAGGAGAAAGACATATGCGGTTGGATTAGTACAATTATTGGTAGCGTTATAGTCAGTATTCCAAGAAATGCTGGCCTTTTCGATTGCCCCCGATGCATGTAATGGAATCTAGTACTATACCTTTTTGAGGCGCGCATACACAAAGGGAATTTCTTTCTTGTCCAATACAAAATTGAATATAAGAAAATACTTTCCAGAAAAAATAAAAAAAAAAATTTATTTTTCTGGCTACGGATTTATGGAACCTCACTTACTAGTTTGAAGTTGAAAAATAGATTTCATGCAAATCGCACACTGAGCTTTTGGTATAGGTGTCCCGGGGCTAATAATCTACGAAGAAAGGAGGGGGAAGGACAGACCAACCAAAAATCCTACTCCTCTTAGAAAGGGGAATGAATCATTTTTCCGATTTTTCATTTTGTTTTAAGGCCCCATCGACGAAAGAACAAATCGGAAAATAGTAAATTTGATGAATATTCATTTTATACGGTCTCATCTTTATCACACTTCTTTGTCTTCCAAGTCAAAAATAGTTTCGTTCTAAACTCCTTTCTTTTTCCATTTAGCTTTTATTGTTTGTTTGGGTTTGTAACTATGTGACCACTAGAAGTGGAAGAGCTATTTGATGAGACTTCATCAGATGATTGTACAAGAAGGAACTAGATAGATTAGAGAGAAAAAAAGAACAGATGATAAAAAATGATAAATAAATAAAGGAATTTTGGATTGGGTCAGGAATCCAAGTTTGGGGCGGTATGGATAAAAGAACTTCCTATGTTATACTATTCAATTCTCGACGACGAATTGATTTGATAGTTCAGATATTGTTATTCATGATATTGATCCGATTCAAGATCATCGAGAGGTAATATTCATTCATTGAATTTACAGGCCAAAGATTTATCATCTCTATGGGATTAAATCCCGAGTTATTGCGAAGTAAAAAACCGATGAGATTATGGAAGTAAATATTCTTGCATTTATTGCTACTGCACTATTTATTCTAGTTCCTACCGCTTTTCTACTTATCATTTACGTAAAAACAGTCAGTCAAAACGATTAATTATTAACTAATTTGAATGAAACTTGACTTCTGAGTTCTTAGCCAAAATTGACGAAATAAAATGAAAAAGATTCCAATTTCATGTCTTAAATGAAATGAGTGAACTAGAATCGGCAGTATTCTAATAGATAGATAGTATGGTAGAAAGATTCATCTATTTCTTTCTACCATACTATTTATTAGTTAGATTGTAGGCCCCCCGGAATAAAATAAAGATAGAGGCTGCATTTGATATGGATCTATAGATCAATCTACAATATTATCTTGATATATGTGAATATCAATTCCATATATGGGATTGACATAGCATCCAATTCCATTTATTTGCTATATCTATTTGTTCTGATCAATCTGAATTACTCTTATGTCTTATAGTTTGAATTACTATATTTTTTATTTCCGAATCTCGGTATCTATTGAAAGAATCAAATCAATGAAGGAAAAGCGATAGATATAGGCATATTCAAAAAATCACGTAGTAATCTTTTTTAACATTCCCAAGAAGTAATTGAGTAAACCATTGACAGTAGTTCCACGGGCATCGAAAAGGAAGAGTAAATCTCACTGATTTTTAACGCCTGAACCATGATATGAAATAAGTCGATAAAGTATAAATCCAATTTCAAAAATTCGAAAGCGGTAAATGCGCAATACAATATGTGACTCACCTGACGATCTTATTCTGCATAGTATCTCGTTAGACAATCACTATGTTTATATCCTTTCTTTCTCATACAAAGTGCGTATACACTTAACAAAGCTACTTCTTCTTTGAACAGTAAAGAGAGAAACAAATAAAAAAAGGGTCCGGCCCTCCTCAGTATCACCTAGTAAGAGGCCGTTGATTGGAATAGAAAATTTAGGAAGAATTAGGTTCGAATAAATTTCCTGGGATCCTCTTCCTTTCGAACTACAAACATGGGAATCGTTGAAATAGCTCTTTGATTGAAAGAGGATGATTCCTATAATACATTACTCCAGTCGAGTCCAATGGAATTTCAAAATGAAGATATTTTTATTTTGTTCCAAACGTGTTGCAGAACGATCTAGAAAGCAATTGATATTGATACAGTTTGCTTCCTTAACTCAATTAGTAGGACCCCTAGAGTCCACTCCTTCCCCACACTACGAGTGAAAGAGAAAAAGTAAAGACTACCATTAAAGCAGCCCAAGCAAGACTTACTATATCCATATGAATTATGTCCCCTATCTCTATAAATATAAAGGAATTGTTCCATTATTCCTCACTAATAATAGTGGAATCAATGGCGCAGAGTCAAAAAGAACGAAGACTATTAATAAACCAATCCAATAAATTCGCTCATTTTATAAGAAATTCCTATATGATTTCTAATCGGGAAAGATTAAACACAAGCAAAATCCGCAGTAACATCTCAAGGGAATGTTACTAATGGAACATGTAGGAATAATAGGTCCTATTCTTTTTTTGTTGACCCTCATTTCAATTGATTTGATTGGATGCTTGAGCACTCAGAGATTTTCGTGAGTTCCTCGTATATAATAAAGTATCTTCCGCCCCCTTCCACAACTATTTAGATTTCCTATCGGGCTCTCCAATCTAATCCAAGGTCCAGTCATTATACAATGGATTAATAATATAAAATTTTGATTTGTAGTAGAAGGTAATTGCGAAGTCTTGATAGCCCCTCTAGCATTCGAATATTTCCTTGAAGCCTAAGCCTAAATATGCAAGGATATTTGAAATTTTTTTTGAAAAACCCCCAGACCAGATGTTTAGAATCAAACAAGTATCAACAGTCTGCTTTCTCTGCTTCTGCTGGGGAATCATTCGGCGGGTTATATCAACAGAAGAAAAGAAGAGATTTCTAGTTTTTTGTTGATCAGGCGACACCCGGATTTGAACTGGGGAAAAAAGGATTTGCAGTCCTCTGCCTTACCACTCGGCCATGTCGCCAAAATGCTACAAATACAAAATAGATGAAAACTTTCCCGGATTACTGAACTGCTTTTTTATTGTACTTGCACCTTGAGTTCTGTTTTCCTTAATTTTTCCTAAAAGTCAAAGAAATTCTAATCCTTCTTCCCTTTTGATTGGGTTTGATTCATCCTTTCAATTTCTCGATTGAGTCTATCTCAAAATTCATAATGTTCAAAACTTTCTCTTACCTTTCTATTGAAAAATCAAATGTGGATTTTCAGTCGCAAAATCCAAAATTCAACTTTATGAAAATAGGAACCATTAACTATTGACTTAGAATGCATGAATGATTCTTGGATTTGAATCTCCAAATTTTGTTTTCCTAATGACATAAGAAAATACAACTTGATATATAACTAATCAGTTCAGTATGGATTTTTTCAATCAAAAAATCCTTCTCAATTTTAATTATTAATAATAATTATAACAACATCTCAATTTTAATTATTAATAATAATTATAACAACAATTATGAGTATATGTAAACCCCCTAAGAGAAATTGTTAGACGGATATATATTATTTATATATGTTCCCGATATAGAATTATCAGATATCAGAAAAGTATCATACTTCAATTTGAATTTTGAATTGAATAGAAAATTTAAATTCTGTTTTCGTAGAGCGCAACCTGTGTTGCCCCGAATAGAACATAGAACGACAATAAAACAATAAAAGAGAAGAAAGACGGATATTATAGATATCTCCACACGTGTTTAAGCCATACAAACCTTCTTTTCTTGTACACCTCACAATCGTATTCTACTCAAAAATCCGTAAACAAAATCTCTCTCTTCTCTGCGAATCATTTTTTGAACAACGAAATCCATAACATAAAGGGGGGTTAAATGCTAAAAAACCGATTCTAATTCTATATATTCTTTCTGATTTTTATGCCTTTATCTCAGCGAAAAGATCAAATGTCCAATCCATTTATTTTTCTGGTATTCAAGCAGGTTGGAATATGTATTATCATAATAATGGTAGAAATGGAATCATTTTTGTTTTTATATTCTATACAAAATCCTATAACTTAATTAATAAGTCTAAGTAGCAGAAGTCTGTTTCTAGGGATGTTTTATCAATTTCTTTCCATTTGTATCTGTTGAAAATTCCAATAAATTCCAATTCAATTCAATTTAAGTAGAAAATTCTCTTTCTTCCTCCGTTCATACGTATTTCATACATTCCAGATATGGAGTTGGGTAAAATTTCATGTGATTCGGTAAACAAAATAGAAATGCCATCATTGCTAGATCATTTATCTAATCTATCTAATTAGATGAAGAATGAACCAATAGTGGTATTTTTTGATAAATGGGAAATTAAAAATGCTCGGGGATG